GGACTATAAACTAACGATCAAACAAAAAAGGATGAGTTTGACAGGTGAGTTGGATTCCAATAATTTATAAAAATAATTTATAAAATAGATTATTATATTCCTATTCTTTTTCTTTCTAATTATAAATCTAATTATAAATTATATGCGAAAAAAAAAATCGAGCATGTTTTTAGAAAACAAAAGGATTCGAGCAAAAAACCCTTTATTTCAAATTTCAAAGAATTGGTTAGTACTACAATACAAGTAGGAGATAGTATTTCATGAAAGAAACATAACAACCAGTATTTGTAATGCAAGCATTGTTGGATTAGACATTGTTGCATCCGCGCTATGGGTTACTCAATAAAGGTTTTATTCTTGTGAGCTATCATGCGATCGAATCTATTTATTTCTTTTTTTATGCAGCAATTAGCAATTAATGAACCTACTAATAAATGAGTTAAAGTATAAAAAGGGCCTGATGTTATAAGGTCCTTCGTTCCAAACAAAAAAGCCAAATAATAATCGAAATGATTGGAAAATTTTATTTCATAGTGATTCAAGGGGAGTTTTCTTTGTAAATGAAGTTCCATGACAAAGTTATTTTGAGTCGTATTTTATTCAAATTCAAGAGTGGCTCTCTGTCACTATATGTCCGTCTATAATGAAATGAATGATAAATTCAATCCCAAACAAACTTTCAATGGGTCTTTTTCTTAATCTTGTATTTCGCAAAAATAGAAACTTAGGTAAGTGTTTCATAAGCATATGTATAATATAGAACGTATCCCACTTAGCTCCTTCATGCCTACTATAACTAGTTATTTCGGTTTTTTACTGGCGGCTTTAACTATAACCTCAGCTCTATTTATTGGTCTGAGCAAGATACGACTTATTTGAAATTGATTGAATAAACAATTCATAAAAAGAAATGTTTTTGCGAGATTCCAGGTAGTCCATAGCTCATTCCATGTAAATTGTAAATTCTTGGTTATTGAGATTCACGGGCGATTTGGATTAATATTTAGGGATAGATATTACCTCCCCCTTTTACCTACCCTTTCAAACAAACAAATTGAAATGATTGAAGTTTTACTATTTGGAATCGTGTTAGGCCTAATTCCTATTACTTTGGCTGGATTATTCGTAACTGCATATTTGCAATACAGGCGCGGCGATCAGTTGGACCTTTGATTCAGTAACATCTCTTTTTAAATAACAGCCATCTCTTTTTTTGATTGACCTCCTGCGTATTAAAGAAAGGCGGAGGTCAAATTCGGATTGCCCCTCAAGTTAGTAAAGTTATTTCATTGTAATTGTAATTCGACCTAAGAAGAACAGAATCACGCTCTGTAGGATTTGAACCTACGACATCGGGTTTTGGAGACCCGCGTTCTACCGAACTGAACTAAGAGCGCTTTCTTATCTTATCACAATCAATATAAAATACCGTTAAAGTAAATATAAATAAAGGAATTGCTTTTGTAACCCCTACCATATCTTGCACATGCATATAGTATCATAAAGGATTATGTATGTCCAATTTTCATTGATCTTAATGAATCTTTCATTACTGCGCGTAGAAGAAATAATAGATAGGGATGACAGGATTTGAACCCGTGACATTTTGTACCCAAAACAAACGCGCTACCAAGCTGCGCTACATCCCTTTCAATTGGCCTACAGTGTCATTGTAGAGAATCCCCGGCTTGTTTTCCACATCGTTATTTCCTCCATTGATAGCAAATTTCTCTTGCCATTTCTTCTTTTTCGTCTCATATAACATATAATAAAATGAAAAGTAAAATATATATATTATAATTCTATTATATATATATAATAAATTATATAATAATTATATATTAAACCTAACATATACATAAAAAATTTCTATCGGTAATGTTCCGAAAGTAAGTGGGCGTCTTTTTCCGTTGTAAAAAAAGGAAAATTTAATTTGCCGCGTTCTATATATATCATATATCCATTTTCGTTAGGGATTCCGCGTACAAATACAAGTGATCCTTAACTCCATACGTATCTGATCATATATGTATTACAATACAAAAAGGAGGATTTTCAATGCGAGATATAAAAACATATCTATCCGTGGCACCTGTGTTAACCACTCTATGGTTCGGGTCGTTGGCAGGTCTATTGATAGAGATCAATCGTTTCTTCCCCGATGCGTTGACATTCCCCTTTTTTTCATTCTAGTTAGGGATGAAGAAGATTAGAGATACAATAAATTATCTATGACTAAACCCCCCCTTTCTTTGTTTTGTTCTTTCTGTCACTGTCCGTTTTTTTTTTTAGGATAAAAAAAAAGAAGGAAAGAGAAAGAATCAAAGAAGATTCACCCGCAACAAAACTCGGGTTTAGGCTGAATTAATAGAGGGAGAGCAGAAATGGAAAAAATAAGGGTCGAAGACAACAAAAGCATACAAGATACTTAAATGAAATACCAATATGTATGAGAACTAATTGATAGTTAGAAATCGTTGTATTACTTATTTTTTTTTTTATTTCTCTATTGATTGCAATGAAATAGTTAAGAATTAATTGGATTTCGAGTCAGCAACTTCTTTTTTTCTTCTTCGTTTCGGATCGAAAATGGAAGAGTTGAGGGAATCAAAAATCAAAAAGGGGGTTCATGGCCAAAGGTAAAGATGTCAGAGTAAGAGTTATTTTGGAATGTAACAGTTGTGTCCGAAACGGTATTAATATTAATAAAGAATCGCGGGGCATTTCCAGATATATTACTCAAAAGAATCGACACAATACGCCTAGTCGATTGGAATTGAGAAAATTTTGTCCCTACTGTTACAAGCATACGATTCATGGGGAGATAACGAAATAAATAAAACGTTAATGTAATACGCGTGTAACCCCTCCAAGGAACAGCAATAAATTACATAACATAATAATTACATAACATAATAATTATTATATAAATAAAGAAACTATCAAAATAAAACAACCAAATCCTATTTCGGCCGGATCCCCAATTAAATTCAGAATTTTTTTTTTTAAGATAAGGAATAAACCATGGATAAATCCAAGCGACTTTTTCTTAAACCCAAGCGATCTTTTCGTCGGCGTTTGCCCCCAATTGGTTCGGGGGATCGAATTGATTACAGAAACATGAGTTTAATTAGTAGATTTATTAGTGAACGAGGAAAAATATTATCTAGACGAGTGAATAGATTGACTTTGAAACAACAACGATTAATTACTATTGCTATAAAACAAGCTCGTATTTTATCTTTGTTACCTTTTCTTAATAATGAGAAACAATTTGCGAAAACGGAGTCGACTCCTAGAACTACAGGTCCTCGAACTAGAAATAAAATAAATCCTCGAACTAGAAATAAAATAAAAAGAAATAGATAGGCCTATTTCTGAATTGCAATTGAATAAAAACCCCAATCCGAACCCCAACTCAGATTGGTTTTTTGTTCGAAAAATGGGAGAATCCAGATTGGATTGTCACGTCGTAAGAAAAAAGGCGTAAAGCGAAAAATTTTTCTTCTTTTTTTATGGAACCGTGTTCATTCATTTTGACTATATTTCCTATTCATTTCTACTCTACCTTCCCGGAGCTCATTCTCCGGGCCCCCCCCTTTAAATCATTACGGTGTATTCCTTCCAATCTCCTTATTTCATTTTCATGATCTTATCTTATTGGAAATCATGGAAAGGCAATTCCTATTTGATATGGCTATTTGTGCAAGTATTTTACGATTAAGAAGCAACCGCCCCTTGTACAGATCATATATGGATCTACTATAACTATAGGATACCCCGACCTCACGAATTGCTGCATTTATCCGAGTGATCCACAAACGACGAAAATTTCTCTTTTGCCTACCCCTATCCCGATGAGCAGAAACCAAGGCTCTTATTTTCTGTTGAATAGTAGTTCGAGTAAGTCTTGAATGAGACCCTCCAAAAGTTAATGTAAATAAACGCGTTTTTGTTCTACGTCTCCGCGCTATATACCCTCGTCTAATTCTGGTCATTGAATCAAATGAAACTTTGATGAATAACTAATGGATTTATTTTCTTTATTTTCTTTCAGTCATTCCTTATCCTGGTCTATTAATAACAAAACGGATTCTTCCGGTGTATAAAAAAAAATTCCAATGGCTTTTGCTGCTATGACCTTCCCAACCGCTATTTTTTTCCAGGCATTTAACCCCGAATAAGAAAGTTATTGATACTCTACTAATCAACAAAACAAATAAATAAAGTTGAGTATAATATAAAGTATCAAAAAAAAGGTAAATGGATAAATAAATAGCGGGTTCCATCGTTTCTATGGTTGCTTCTTAAACGGCGAGGTCCTCTCTATACACCGGAGCCTTTTTCCTCATTTAATCAATGTTATTAGTAACTTGTACAGTTCACATTCTTTGACTCTACCTATGAATTATCCAGTAATGGGCCTTTTTCACAAGGAGATCTACCCATACAGTAACGATATTTAATTACAAAGGTTGGCTAGGTAGCTGACCCTGTTAGTCCGTTTTTGCACGAGTTAGAGCATAATTTTTTTGCTTCTTAAATACTATTCCCCCGCTTAATGGATAACCATTTGCTACCAATGGGAAATTGCTTCTCATCTCCAATTGAGGTGATTGGATTTGCACCAATAGAAACCATAAATTTCATACACAATGGGGGCTTTTTTTTATATATGGAATGGAATTCTTCCAACCTATTCATTGGTACTGGTCATTGATACTGGAAAAAAAAGATCCCTTTCTTTTGTTTGTTCCAGCTCATGATCTGAACGAGTCGCACATACACCCTAGTACATGTTCCTCGACGCTGAGGACATCCCCGAAGAGCGGGGGATTTTGTTACATTTTTTATTGGCTGTCTTGTGTTTCTAATAAGTTGTTTAATAGTTGGCATGCTAAATCGTATATAAAATGGGCTGGTTTAGATCAATCCTAACCAGATGATTATCCATTTTTTCTATTTTCTTTTTTACTCCGGTAAGGAGATAAAAGATTCCATTTTTGGCCATAATTCAGATGATTATGGTCCAAAATGGAACGAATTATGGCCCCGCCCCAAAACAAAAAAAAAAAGGGAGGAATCGCGGATTTACGTGAAATCCTCCTCATTTTGATCCTTGTGAAAAGAGTTCGCTCAATGCATCCATGGTTTTTTTCCACGAAGCCTCATTCAACTCTTGTTTGTCCCGTTGAAAATCTGGATTTTTCGGAAGAGATTTGGCTGTCATCAATAGATTGGGAAATTTCGTTTAAAATTCTCTGATTAAACTCTTCCACAAACTGGTTGTATCTTTCCTCTCTCTCCCGACGGAATTCTTCATCGATTTCTCGGAGCGCATCCTCTTCCCACTGACGCATTTCTTCTTCGTCTTCTAGCTCCCGCATTTCATCTTCTAGCTCCCGCATCTCCTCCTCGTATGAGGATGGCTGTGAGTCGAGTCGAAGATCGAAATCGGGGGTAAGGTGTGGGTATGAATCATAAAAATGCTTGTTTTGATCTATTATAAATTGAAATTTTATGATATACCAATCGAACCGCCGTCTTTCCATGGAGACTTCCCCCTATTTGAATGAAAATACAAGAATTTGGAATAGATAAATAGCCATTCCATGGGTAATCATTTTTGTTAAATCGGAGTGTGTGCGATCTTAGTAGATTTTCTAAAAGAGAAACCATTCCAAAAGAGAACCTATGGAGTAAGTAAGAATATCACTTACTCCATAGATTCTATTTGTCTGAGTTGGGGTATTCTTATACTTCGAAACCAAAGGGATCCGTATCTCAGTCGACGGACTCTTCATCCGAAGAGTCGTCCAAATGGGATTTCGGAGTTCCCCAAGTATAAGTCCCCAGATAATTTTCAATGGTTTCACAGATAAAAAACAGTATGTCAGGCCATTCTCTGTTCCAGAGCTCCGGGTCGTCTTCGTTTAAGATAGGCACTGTAGTCACGTCTTGTAAATATTTCGTTAACCATTTAACGAAATATGGAAAATCTTGAAGGGGATTCGGATCCAATTCGGCGGACTCTTCATCCCAAGAGTTGTCTGAATGGTATTCCAAAGTCCCATTCTGTTTCCAAGTATTTAGATACGTGGAAATGGTTTGACATATCGTTAATAAAAGCTCTCTGTAAGACCGTTTGTACCGGAACTCCGGGTCCGCTTTGTTTACGACCGCCGCTGACCGTAAACAGAGCATTAACCATTTCATGAAATGGTAAAAATCTTGAAACCCATTTTCCGGATCTGGGCTAACTGGGCCATTGACTATGAAAGTCATTTTTTTGCCTCCTTTTTTTTTTAATGATAAGTCGAATCCTAGATGGGGAAGTAGTAAGAAGGTGGCACACCTTCTCAATCGAACAAAATGCGATTGTCGATGATTTCTTTTTTTATTCTATTCTACTTTTTTATTCTACTTTTTTATATTATATATTATACGATGATTTTTTATTCTACTTTTTTATTCTATTATACTTTATTATACGATGATTAGTATTAACATAACGAATTAACCCGATTTGCCTGATGTAAAAGTATAGGGTAGAGCTTGCTTGGGCAGTTATTGTATGAGGTCTACCCTATCTTAGTAGATAAAAGAGAAACCATTCCATGAGTTTGGTTGGGCTTCTCTCGGTGTCATAAAAAGACCCCCTTCCATTATTAATATCAGCCAATGAATTTCATATACAGGTAAAAACTAAAATATACAATGAATGTATAATGGATTCCATCCATAGAACTCACCCCCCTTTTTTTTGAGTCATTTTTTTTTATTCTTTGTATGAGTATGATAATACTTTATTATATGATGATTTATTATTATATTATACTTTATTATAATATACTTTAATTTTTTTATTATACTTTATTATACGATGATTTATTTTATTGAGAGAATAACCCAAATGCATTTGACTTTCTTTTTGTTCCCGAAGTAACCCCCATCAACTAGCACTTGAACCATTAGGAGTAAGTGATATTCTTACTTACTCCCTAGATTCTCTTTGGCTGGGTTATTCTTTTTCTTAGAAACCAAGGGGATGGGGATCCCGTTCGATTTTTTCGTCAGAATAAGAATAATCGAAATAGGATGGGAGGTCCAAGTCCAAGTCCAAGACGGCATTTTCGTCCGCTACAGCATCAACAATTCCATATTTTTGTGCTTCTTCTGGTGTCATAAAAGAATCCCTTTCCAGGTCTCTGTATACAGCCCAAAGGGGTTGGCCCGTTTTTTGTACATAAGTCCATGCAATGGTTTTGCGGGCGTCCAAAAGCAGGCTCAATTCTAATAGAGCCTCGTCCGTTTGTGACCGACGAAAGACACCAAAAGGTTGGTGCATCATTATCTTAGCGTACTCGAGTGCTAGACGTTTGGGAGGTGTTCCTCCGAGCAGCATGAAAGATCCCAGTGAAGCGGCTAATCCGAGGCATATTGTATTTATATCCGGATTCGCACCTTGGATCATATCAAAAAGGCCCAATCCGGGTAGTA